CCTAGAGTGTATGATCCTTTTTTAAACGGACCCTATCGTGGAACAATCAAAAAAGCGTATTCACGTTCAATGGTGGATGACTCAATCACGTCGACAGAAGATTCCATAGGAATGGTTTGGATAAATAAGATTCATGATATGCTTCCTACTGATTACCAAAAACTTGAACATAAAATGGATATATTTAATGGAGAATCATTATCGACAGACATTGGTCCTTTCTTGACCTCTATCAGTGAATTAGCTAGGAAATCAACAACTGGTTTTAATCTTAATTTGAAAAAGCTTGTTTTAATATCCGAACAAAGAAGATTTGATTCAGAAAATAAAACAAAATGTTTGAAATTTCTATTCGATGTAATTACAACTGATCCAAATAATCAAACAATTCAAAAAAAATCTATTGGAATAGAAGAAATCGGTAAAAAGATTCCTCGACGATCATACAAATTGATCGATTCTTTTGAAGAGCGGGAGGAGGAAAATGAGGAAGAATCAACAGAAAATCATGGGATTCGTTCAAGAAAAGCCAAACGTGTGGTAATTTATACTGATAAGGCGGATCCGGATCAGAATACCAATACTCATACTAGTACCAGTACTAATAGTGATCAAGCAGAAGAGTTGGCTTTGATACGTTACTCGCAACAATCAGATTTTCGTCGGGATATAGTAAAAGGATCCATGCGCGCTCAAAGACGTAAAATAGTTACTTGGGAAATGTTTCAAGCGAATGTGCATTCCCTGCTTTTTTTGGACAGAATAGACAAAACTTTTTTTTTTTCTTTTGATATCTCCCGAACAATGAATCTCATTTTTAGAAATTGGATAGATACAGGACCGAAATTCAAAACTTCGGATTCTGAGGAGGAAGAGGCAAAAGAAAAGGCAAAAAAAATTGCAGATAAAAAAAACGAGAATGAAAGGATAGCAATAGCAGAAACTTGGGATACTATTATATTTGCTCAAGCAATAAGAGGGACTATGTTAGTAACCCAATCAATTCTTAGAAAATACATCATATTGCCTTCATTGATAATAGCTAAAAACCTCGGCCGTATGCTCTTATTTCAATTCCCCGAGTGGTACGAGGATTTGAAGGAGTGGAATAGAGAAATGCATGTTAAATGCACCTATAATGGTGTTCAATTATCAGAAACAGAATTTCCGAAAAACTGGTTAACAGATGGTATTCAGATAAAAATCCTATTTCCTTTCTGTCTGAAACCCTGGCGCAAATCCAAACTACGATCCCATCATAGAGATCCAATCCAAAAGAAGGGGAAAACGGAAAATTTTTGTTTTTTAACAATCTGGGGAAGGGAAACCGAACTACCTTTTGGTTCTGCCCGACAACAACCTTCCTTTTTTGAACCTATTTATAATGAATTCGAAAAAAAAAAGAGAAAAGTGAAAAAAAAATGTTTTCTAGTTCTAAGAGTTTTCAAAAAAAAAACAAAACAGTTTATAAAAGTCTCAAAAGAAAAAACAAGATGGATTATCAAAACGGTTCTATTTTTAAAAAGAATAATAAAAGAGTTTGTAAACGTAAATACAATTTTCTTATTTGTATTGAAGAAAGTATATGAACCGAATGGAAATGGAAAAGATTCCATAATCAGAAGCAGTAATAAAATTGTTCCTGAATCGACCATTCGAATTAGATTCATGGATTGGGCAAATTATTCACTGACAGAAAAAAAAAGGAAAGATCTGTCCGATAGAACAACCCTAATCAGAAATCAAATAGAAAGGGGTGCAAAAGACAAAAGAAAAATATTTCTAACTCCGGATATAAATATTAGTCCTAACGATACAAGTTGTGGTGATAAAAGATCGGAATCGCAGAAACCTATTTGGCAGATATCAAAAAGAAGAAGTAACAGATTCATATTCATACGCAAATGGCACTATTTTTTGACATTTTTCAACGAAAGAATATACATACATATCTTTCTATGTACGGTTAATATTTCTAGAGTCAATGTACAACTTTTCCTTGAATCAACAAAAAAGATTATCGATAAATACATTCACAATGATGAAAAAAATAAAGAAGGGATTGATGAAACAAATCAAAAAAAAATTCAATTTATTTCGACTATAAAAAAGTCTCTTTCTAATATTAGTAATAATAAATCAAAAATTTCTGGTGACCCATATTCCTTTTCACAAGCATCTGTATTTTACAAATTATCACAAATCGAAGCTATCAAGAAGTATCATTTGAGATCTCTACTTCAATATCGCGAAGCATATCTTATTCTTAAGGATAGAATCAGGAATTTTTTTGGAACACGAAGAATATTTGATTCCAAATCAAGGCATAAAAAACTTCCGAATTCTGGAATGAATGAATGGAAAAACTGGTTAAGGGGTCATTATCAATACAATTTATCTCAGGCTAGGTGGTCTAAATTAGTACCGCAAAAATGGCGAACTAGGGTCAATTGGCGTCGTACGATTCAAAATAAAGACTCAAAAAAGAATTCATATGAAAAAGCCCAATTCATTCATTACGAGAAAAAAAATGATTATGAAGTGAATTCATTGACGAGCAAAAAAGCAAAATTAAAAAAAAACTACAGATATGATCTTTTTTCATATAAATATATTAATTATGGGGATAGGAAAGACTCATATATTTATCCATCCTCATTACAAGTAAACGAGGACCGAGAGATTCCATATAACTACAACACACCTAAAATTGAACCATTTTATGTACTGGGGGATATATCTATTAGTGATTATCTAGGAGAAGAGTATATTATTGGTACGGGTAAAAGTACGGATAGAAAATATTTGGAGTGGAAAATTTTCGATTTATTTCTTAGAAAGAATATCGATATTGAGTCCTGGACCGATACGGATACCGGGACCAACATTAATAAAATGACTAAGACCGAGACTGATTATTATCAAATGATTGATAAGAAAGATCTTTTCTATCTCACGATTCATCAAGAAATCAACCCACCCAATCAAAAAAAAAAGTTTTTTTTGATGGGAATGAATAAAGAAATGCTATATCGTCCCATATTAAATCCGAAATCTTGGTTCTTCTCAGAATTTGTGCCACTTTATGATGCATATAAGATCAAACCGTGGATTATACCAATCAAATTACTTCTTTTCATTTTTAATGGAAATGAAAACATTAGTGAAAACAAAAACATTAATGGAAATCAAAAAAAGGATCTTCGTATATCATCTAATCAAAAAGAATATCTTGAATTAAAGAATCGAAATCAAGAAGAAAAAGAACAGCTCGGCCACGGAAATATTGGCTCAGACGCACGAAAACGACAAAAAGATTTTGAAAAGGATTACACGGAATCAGACATTCAAAAACGTGAAAAGAAAGGACAACCCGAGAGTAACAAGAAAGCAAAACTAGAGTTATTCCTGAAAAAATATTTGCTTTTTCAATTGAGATGGGATGATCCTTTGAATCACAGAATTTTCAATAATGTTAAGGTATATTGTTTCCTGCTTAGACTAATAAATGCAAAGGAAATTGCTATATCCTCTATTCAAGGAGGAGAAATGCACCTGGATGTAATGTTAATTCAGACGAATCTAACTCTTCCAGAATTGATAAAAAAGGGAATATTGATTCTCGAACCAGTACGTCTGTCTATAAAATGGGATAGACAATTTATTATGTATCAAACCATAGGTATCTCATTGGTCCATAATAATAAATGCCAAACTAATGAAAGATATCGAGAAAAAAGATATGTTGATGAGAATTATTTCAATGGATCCATTGTACAACAAAAAAAGATGCTTGTGAATAGAGACGAAAATCATTATGATTTGCTTGTTCCTGAAAATATTCTATCCCCTAGGCGTCGTAGAGAATTGAGAATTCTAATTTGTTTCAATTCCGGAAATAGGAATGTTATGGATAGAAATCCGGTATTTTTCAATGACAACAATGTAAGGAACTGGGGGCAATTTTTGGATGAGGACAAGCATATTGATACAGATATAAATAAATTCATTCAATTCAAATTGTTTCTTTGGCCCAATTATCGATTAGAGGATTTAGCTTGTATGAATCGCTACTGGTTTGATACCAATAATGGCAGCCGTTTCAGTATGTCAAGGATACATATGTATCCACGATTCGGAATTAGTTGATGGTTGGTACATTTCCTATATATCAGGTGTCGGATCCGGTATATGAATGTACACACACGCTGTGTTACATTCTAATACATGATACCGATTCAATAACGTCTCAATTGGATTGAATCTAGAAATGATTCGGCAGAATCTTCTTAGGTCAAAATCATTTTCTTTTGTGGGTACAGAAATTGCCCTTCTATCGAATCAAATTAAAAATTGTACTTACAATTCATTTGAATTTCATTTTGATTTGATTTGATAGAATAAAGTAATATATGAATAAATCCAGATTATTGGGTGTATCAGATCAAAATAACTGGCATTCTTATTATTCCTGATTGGTAAAATCCATATCTGTGGAAAAAAAAAAAAAAAGAGAGAAATTTTTATGGTTATGGTCAAAAATTCATTCATCTCAGTTATTCCGAAAGAAGAAAAAAACAAAGGATCTGTTGAATTTCAAGTAATCAGTTTCACCAATAAGATACAGAGACTTACTTCACATTTTGAATTGCACAGAAAAGATTATTTATCTCAGATAGGTTTGCGGAAAATTCTGGGAAAACGTCAACGGCTGCTGGCTTATTTGTCAAAGAAAAATAGAGTGCGTTATAAAAAATTAATTGATCAATTAGATATTCGGGAACCAAAAACTCGTTAATTTGAAGATTGTTTGAATTCTTTGGTTTATTAGATCTTGAATTTTGATGAACCTCATTTATTTCGTTTTCGGCAATTCATAGAATAATGGATCGGAGAAGAAAACATATGAATGTACCGGCTACAAGAAAAGACCTCATGATAGTTAATATGGGTCCTCACCACCCATCAATGCATGGTGTTCTTCGACTTATCGTTACTCTAGATGGTGAAGATGTTATTGACTGCGAACCCGTATTGGGTTATTTACACAGAGGGATGGAAAAAATTGCGGAAAACCGAACAATTATACAATATCTTCCTTATGTAACACGTTGGGATTATTTAGCTACTATGTTCACAGAGGCAATAACGGTAAATGCACCAGAACAATTAGGAAATATTCAAGTACCCAAAAGAGCCAGCTATATCAGAGTAATTATGCTGGAGCTGAGTCGTATAGCTTCTCATTTATTATGGCTTGGACCTTTTATGGCAGATATCGGTTCACAGACTCCCTTCTTCTATATTTTCAGAGAAAGGGAATTGCTATATGACCTATTCGAAGCTGCCACAGGTATGCGAATGATGCATAATTATTTCCGTATCGGGGGAGTCGCTGCTGATCTACCTCATGGCTGGATAGATAAATGTTTGGATTTCTGCGATTATTCTTTAACAGGAATTGTTGAATATCAAAAGCTTATTACGCAAAATCCCATTTTTTTGGAACGAGTTGAAGGGGTGGGCATTATTGGTGGGGAGGAAGCAATAAATTGGGGTTTATCGGGACCAATGCTACGAGCTTCCGGAATCCAATGGGATCTTCGTAAAGTTGATCATTATGAGTGTTACGATGAATTCGATTGGGAAGTCCAGTGGCAAAAAGAAGGAGACTCATTAGCTCGTTATTTAGTACGAATCAATGAAATGACGGAATCCATAAAAATTATTCAACAGGCTCTAGAAGGAATTCCGGGGGGGCCCTATGAGAACTTAGAAGTTCGACGCTTTGATAGAGCAAGTGATTCCGAATGGAATGGTTTTGAATATCGATTCATTAGTAAAAAGCCTTCTCCCACTTTTGAATTGTCGAAACAAGAACTTTATGTGAGAGTAGAAGCCCCAAAGGGAGAATTGGGAATTTTTCTGATAGGGGATAATAGTGTTTTTCCCTGGAGATGGAAAATTCGTCCACCTGGTTTCATCAATTTGCAAATTCTTCCTCAGCTAGTTAAAAGAATGAAATTGGCTGATATCATGACGATACTAGGTAGTATAGATATCATTATGGGAGAAGTTGATCGTTGAAATGATAATTGATACGACAGAAGTACAAGCTATCAATTCTTTTTCCAGATCGGAATCCTTAAAAGAGGTCATAGACCTCTTATGGCTGCTTGTCCCTATTTTTACTCCTGTATCGGGAATCACAATAGGCGTACTCGTGATTGTGTGGTTAGAAAGAGAAATATCTGCAGGGATACAACAACGTATCGGGCCTGAATATGCCGGCCCTTTGGGAATTCTTCAAGCTCTAGCAGATGGGACCAAACTACTTTTGAAAGAGGATCTTCTCCCATCTAGAGGAGATGTTCGTTTATTCAGTATGGGGCCATCTATAGCGGTCATATCAATTCTACTAAGCTATTTAGTAATTCCTTTTGGCTATCGCCTTGTTCTAGCCGATCTCAGTCTAGGCGTTTTTTTATGGATCGCTATTTCCAGTATTGCTCCTATTGGACTTCTTATGTCAGGATATGGATCGAATAATAAATATTCCTTTTCAGGTGGTCTACGAGCTGCTGCTCAATCTATTAGTTATGAAATACCATTAACTCCGTGTGTGTTATCAATATCTCTACGTGTGATTCGTTGGAACATGAACCTTTACCCCTTTCCTTTATTTCCAGGAAAGGGGTTGGATGTGTTGAATAGATACCTTTCTCTTTTTATTCATCATTCGGGTCGATGAGTTAAACCAGATAGTTATATGAGTGAAACAAAACAGCTTATGAATTTGCAGTAAGAAGATTGATTCTCATTCCCTATGTACGAGAGTAAAGTGGAAGTAAACATAAGCGGTCGAAACTGTTTACCCCAAGATTGGTTGATTAGTCATCATGACTTGAAGCGGGTGCAAAAGATCAACTGTATGGAGTTTCTACTATTGTATTCTATGTTGTTGTATGTTGTGTATGTTGTATGTATTACCATATCGGGGATCAATCAAAAATGAGTGGACGGTTAGGAACACAAAGGTACACAAAGGATTAGTGATGAAGATAATGTAAGGTATCCAAAGGGATATTTCTGCATAAAATAAAAGGAATCATAATGAGGGCTTTAAGTTCGTAGAAATGATCAAGCAGTACTTCCTCACGATTCCGATCCAGAGTATGCTTCTATCCACTGATTAAATAAATGACTGTCGAGAACGAAGTAATCCTTTGATTTGATTTTTTAGAAACCCCCCTTCTGAGTGAGAAAGAAGAACAGGAACGAAAGAAATGGAATGCAATAGGAAAACTGAATAATAAGAGATCTTTGTTTATTCTTTCTTTCCTCAATCCTATCCATATTCATACGGATAGAATTCTTATAATGATTTATCAACTATAACTTATGAATTAGTGTCTAATAATTTTTCGTACGAAAAGTATGGGTCGAAATATCTATTGAAACAACGAGTATTTTATTGAAGGATTAAGTTATTACTGAACTAAAAGAATTCTAAGTCTAATTAGAAAATAAAGGATGAGATCAATTCGGAAGCGCTTTTTTTTTTATTATGGCGGACGGAATTCCATTGGTCTAATTCGGGACTCTTCGATACATCTTTACTCTAATCTACACTACAAACATGCCGAGGTAATAATGAACCAGTCCTTAGATTTATTTGTGGCCATCGAGGAGCCGTATGAAGCTGAGGTTTCATGTGCGGTTCTGGAATAGCGATGGGAATAGTGATGTTATCATCGACTATGATTATCTAACAGTTCAAGTACAGTTGATATAGTTGAGGCACAGTCAAAATATGGGTTTTGGGGGTGGAATCTGTGGCGTCAACCTATAGGGTTTATAGTTTTTCTAATTTCTTCCCTAGCGGAATGTGAAAGATTACCTTTTGATTTACCAGAAGCAGAGGAGGAATTAGTAGCAGGTTATCAAACCGAATATTCAGGTATTAAATCTGGTTTATTTTACGTTGCTTCTTACCTAAATCTACTAGTTTCTTCATTATTTGTAACAGTTCTTTACTTGGGCGGGTGGAATTTCTCTATTCCGTACATATTCATTTCTGAACCTTTTGGAATAAATAAAACAGGTGGAGTCTTTGGAATGACAATTGGTATCCTTATTACATTAGCTAAAGCTTATTTGTTCCTGTTCATTCCTATCACAACAAGATGGACTTTACCTAGGATGAGAATGGACCAGCTATTAAACCTTGGGTGGAAATTTCTTTTACCTATTTCTCTAGGTAATCTATTATTAACAACTTCTTCCCAACTCGTTTCGCTATAACAAAATATGATATTCTAGATTCATAACCTATCTAGAGCAAGAGAAAGAAACATCAAACTATTCATGGATATCCACGATATGTTCCCTATGGTGACTGGGTTCATGAATTATGGTCAACAGACAATACGAGCTGCAAGGTATATTGGTCAAAGTTTCATGATTACCTTATCTCACGTGAATCGTTTACCTGTGACTATTCAATATCCTTATGAAAAATCGATCACATCGGAGCGTTTTCGTGGTCGAATCCATTTTGAATTTGATAAATGCATTGCTTGTGAAGTATGTGTTCGGGTATGCCCCATAGATCTACCCGTTGTTCATTGGAGATTGGAAACGGATATTAGAAAGAAACGATTGCTTAATTATAGTATTGATTTTGGAATCTGTATATTTTGTGGTAATTGTGTCGAGTATTGTCCAACAAACTGTTTATCAATGACTGAAGAATATGAACTTTCTACTTATGATCGTCACGAATTGAATTATAATCAAATTGCTTTGGGCCGGTTACCAATGTCAGTAATTGGAGATTACACAATTCGAACAATTACGAATTCGACTCCAATCAAAATAATCAGGGGTAAACCTCTTGATTCAAAAACGATTACCAATTACTAAGATTCCGTTTTGATCTAAAGTAAAGGAGTGAGGCTTCTTTCATTTTGCTAGGTCAGTAAATAACTATTGATTGGTGAGAATCAAGGCTTGATTTTGATTTAGAATGGATTCATAGATCTGTGATGATTTCAAAATATACAATTCCGAACTACTCTTTCAGATACAGTAGCGGGATTGATCCAATAACTGTATCTATATAAATCTACACCCCTTTAGGATTCAATTAGGAACGTATCATATACAAGAAAAAAATAAGGTAACCTCTTTTTTCTTGGATCGGTTAGTAAGTTTATGAAATATTTCGATTTATTTATCTCTTTTTTTACACATAATGGGTTTACCTGGACCAATACATGATATTCTTTTAGTATTTCTGGGATCAGGTCTTATATTAGGAGGTCTGGGGGTGGTCTTACTTACCAACCCAATTTATTCTGCTTTTTCATTGGGACTGGTTCTTGTTTGTATATCCTTATTCCATATTCCATCTAACTCCTATTTTGTAGCTGCTGCACAGCTCCTTATTTACGTAGGGGCTGTAAATGTTTTAATCCTATTTGCTGTGATGTTCATGAATGGTTCAGAATATTACAACGATTTCTATCTTTGGACCGTTGGGGATGGGGTCACTTCACTGGTTTGTACAAGTATTCTTTTTTCACTAATTACTACTATCTCGGATACGTCGTGGTACGGGATTGTTTGGACTACAAGATCAAATCAGATTATAGAGCAGGACCTAACAAGTAACGTTCAACAAATTGGGATTCATTTATCAACAGATTTTTACCTTCCATTTGAACTCATTTCTATAATTCTTTTAGTTGCTTTGATAGGTGCAATTGCTATGGCCCGGCAGTAAAGTAATTAAGTAATAAATACTTAGATCCAAAATAAAATAAATAAAGTCTTGTTTTGTTCTATGTTATCACATCCATTTTCCTTCAGTTCCATTTTCATATTCTATTGTTCATATATGAAATTGAAAGGGGTTTAGTTCGATCCATTACTAATACCTTACTTTGTTTCGTACTTAATTTATATTCTAATCAAATCGGTGAAATTGTTGTTCATA